TCCAATCGAGATCATAATGAAACATTCCCTTCAGTCGGAAAGGTGAAAACTAAGACGAAAAAACAAAAAGAATCGACCGTTCGAGTATTTCAAATTGTATGAGAAAAATGATAGAAGGATGGGCCATAATATATTCTATATGTGGTATACCATCTATATTGAATTGCGAATACAGAAATGGTAGAATCATTTCGGATTGGAACAAATGTGGGTTTCCGATACAGATGAAAGAAACTATAAAACAAATCAATTAAAATTAAATAGAAGGAAACATTTTTCGTTATAGGAATTGGTATCTAATGAATTCAACAGTTCCGGCAAAAATTTCATAATTTAAATGAAAAAAAAGCATGAGATTGTAATCTCAAAGAAAAAAAAGGGGGGTATGGCGAAATTGGTAGACGCTACGGACTTAATTGGATTGAGCCTTGGTATGGAAAAACCTACCAAGTGAGAACTTTCAAATTCAGAGAAACCCTGGAATTAACAATGGGCAATCCTGAGCCAAATCCTGTTTTCCGAAAACAAAGAACAAAGAAGAGTTCAGAAAGCGAGAATAAAAAATCAAAGGATAGGTGCAGAGACTCAATGGAAGCTGTTCTAACAAATGGAGTTAACGGCATTTCGTTTCGTTAGTAAAGGAATCCTTCTACTGAAACTCCAGAAAAGAAAGTATCAAAAAGAAACCTATCTATCTATCTATATATATATACGTACTGAAATACTATCTCAAATCAAATGATTAATAACGACCCCGAATCTTTTATTATTTATATACATATACACTAATTTATATACACTAATATATGAAAATAGTTTCTTCCTTTTTATTAATATATATATATGTATATGACAAATGAAATATGTGAATCGATTCAACGTTGAAGAAAGAATATTAATTGATCAAATCATTCATTCCAACCTAGTCTGATAGATCTTTACTGATTAATCAGACGAGAATAAAGATAGAGTCCCGCTACACATGTCAATATCGACAACAATGAAATTTATAGTAATAGGAAAATCCGTCGACTTTAGAAATCGTGAGGGTTCAAGTCCCTCTATCCCCAAAAGGACCCTTTAATTCCCTAATTTTGATCCTATATCCTCTATTTTTTTAGTGGTTCCAAACTTCTTATGTTTCTTATTCATTATATTCTTTCACAAACCGATCGGAGCGGAATTTTTTTTCTTACTTATTCTTATCATATTCTTATCACAAGTCTTGGAATATGTGGAATATGGAATGTAATTGATATGATACTCGTAAAATTTTTTGATCTTTTATCTCTGGTAAACGTACAAATGAAATGAACATCTTATCTTTGAGCAAGGAATTCTCATTGGAATGATTAAAAATACATATCATTACTCGTACTGAATATGAAACTTACAAAGTATCTTCTTTTTGAAGATCCAAGAAATTTCAGGGCATGAATAATCCTTTGTAGTAATAGTAATATTTTTTTTGCGTCTTTTTATTTTTAGTTGACATACATTCAAGTAGTCTCTTAAAATGAAAATGATGCGTCAAGAATGGTCGGGATAGCTCAGCTGGTAGAGCAGAGGACTGAAAATCCTCGTGTCACCAGTTCAAATCTGGTTCCTGGCACATGTTTGTATAAGTATCTATTAATTCATTAAAATGAATATGAGTCAACATACCTATTCATTAGTAGTCTAGATCATCATACATTTTTATCCATCTAGGGAGATATACTCAGATGAGGAAAGAATATACGTATCCCCTATATCTATTGTATATAAATGTATACTAAATGGATAGAAAGTATGGAAAAGAAAATGGATTATTCAATTTTTTTCTTTATTTTACTACCGTTACCGGACTCCCCAAAAGAATGTTAATACTTCATGCATATTCAAAAGGTCAAATTAGTTGGTTGAAAGACCAAAAAGTCTAGTTTAGGAATAGTCCAAATTCATCTTAGATAGATTATTACAACTAGAATCCTTTTCGTTCATATTTTCTTCATTTCTTTCTGTGTTACTTTTTAAGGGGCATATCAAGAGATGTTGCTGTGGCGCGGTACATAGTTCATGATGCAGAACTTTTTTAGTTCATCCTATTGGCTCATCTCAGTCGAAATAAGTATCTTACAATTTTTAGAATGTCAATGAGTCTCTACATGTTTTATTATTATTTTTGTATGTATTTTTTTATATTTAGCCCATCCATAATAATGAATATAAATGAGACCTCGATTATATTCTGTCTGATTTAATTTGTCTGATCTATAAGAGAACGTACAGAATATACGGAATTGTAGAAGTGGGGATTAGTCTCTTATTTTTATTATTTCATTTCATTTTAATAAGCATCTTGTATTTCATAAAAATTGGGGGCAATATAATCTTTACGTAAAGGCCATCCTATCCAACTTTCGGGCATTAAGATACGTTTCAAACGTGGATGATTATCATAAGAGATTCCCAACATATCATAAGATTCCCTTTCTTGAAAATCCGCACTTTTCCAAAC